AAATTTTCATTGAAAGGATATACATAGATATCTTTCTGTGGATCATTAATATTCCTAGGATCAATACACAACCATTTCTTGAATCAATAAAAAAAATTATTAATAAATACATTACCGATAATGAAACAAATAAAGAAAAAATTGATAAAACAAATCAAAGTTTAATTCACTTTATTTCGACTCTAAAAAAGGCACTTTATAATACTAATATTAGTAATAATAATTCAAATAATTTTTGTGACTTATCCTACTTTTCACAAGCCTATGTATTTTACAAACTCTCACAAACCCAATTTATAAATTTCTATTTATCTAAGTTAAAATATGTTTTTCAATATAATGGAGCAGCCCTTTTTATTAAAAATGAAATAAAGGATTCTTTTGTTGGAACACAAGAATTGTTTCAGTCTCAATTAAAACATAAGAATCGTCAGAAATCCGGAATGAATCAATGGACAAACTGGTTAAGGAATCATTATCAATATGATATATCTCAGATTAGATGGTATAGATTAGTAACACAAAAATGGCGAAATAGATTCAATCAACACTGTATGAATCAAAATAAGGATTTATGCAATTCATTTAAAAAAATGAAATTTATTCACTACGAAAAACAAAAGAATTTTCAAAAGGCTTCATTACTGAATCAAAAGGAGAGTTTTAAAAAACAATATAGATATGATCGGTTAGCATATAAATCTATTAATTCTGAAGATACGCAGTACTCTTCAATTTATGAATCGCCATTTCACGTAAAAAATAATCAAGAAGTTTTTTCGAATTCCAACACACATAAACGAAAATTTTTTAATATGATGGAAGGTATTCCTATTATCCCTATCAATAGTGATCTAGTACAAGATGATATTAGAGATATGGAGAAAAATATGGATAGAAAATATTTTGATTGGAGAATTCTCTATTTTTGTCTTAGAAAGAAAGTCGATATCGAAGCCTGGATCAATATCGATACTGACAGTAATAAAAAATTTACTAAGGCTAAGCTTAATAATTATCAAATAATTGATAAAATAAAAAAGAAAGATCTTTTTTACCTCACGATTCATCAAGATCAAGAAATCAACCTATCCAATCAAAAAAGATTTTTGGATTGGATGGGAATGAATGAAGAAATATTAAATAGTCCCATATCAAATCTTGAACATTGGTTCTTCCCAGAATTTTTGATACTTTATAATTTGTATAAAACTAAACCGTGGGTTATACCAATAAAATTACTTCTTTTAGATTCTAATATAAAAGAAAACGCTACTTATATTGAAAACAAAAGCATCGCTGGAAATAAAAAAAGAGATTCTTTTATATCCTCTAATGAAAAAAAATCTCTTGAATTAAAAAAAAGAAATAAAGGTCAAAAAGAATCCGCGGACCAAGCAAACCTTGAATACGCTCTTTCAAACCAAGAAAAAGATGTTGAAGAAAATTATATGGGCTCAGACATGAAAAAACAAAAAAATAAAAAGCAATACAAGAACAATACAAAAGCAGAATTTTTTTTCTTGCTAAAAAGGTATTTGCATTTTCAATTGCGATGGGATGATATTTTAAATAAAAAAATAATCAATAACATCAAAGTATATTGTCTCCTGCTTCGACTGATAAATCCAAGAGAAATAACTATATCCTCTATTCAAAGGGGAGAAATGAGTCTGGATATTCTTATGATTCAGAAAAATTTAACTCTTACAGAATTGATCAAAAGAGGAATTTTTATTATTGAACCGATTCGTCTATCTATAAAAAATGATGGACAATTTATTATGTATCAAACCGTTAGTATTTCATTGGTTCATCAAAGTAAACACCAAATTAATCAAAAATACCGAGAAAAAACCCATGTTGATAAGAATTCTGATAAAGTCATTACCAAATATCAAAAGATGACTGGAAATAGAGATAAAAATAATTATGATTTGTTTGTTCCTGAAAATCTTTTATCACCCCGACTTCGGAGAGAATTTAGAATTCTAATTTGTTTCAATTCTAATAATAGAAATGATATGCATAAAAATTCAGCATTGGGAAATGGGAATAAGGTAAACAGCCAGCGTTTGGATAAAAGCAAAGAAAAACTTATTAAATTAAAGTTATTTCTTTGGCCCAATTATCGATTAGAAGATTTAGCTTGTATGAATCGGTATTGGTTTGATACCAATAACGGCAGTCGTTTCAGTATGTTAAGGATACATATGTATCCGCGATTTTAAATTAATTACTAGTCCTTGCTATATTTCCCATACATATCATAGCGGGTCGATGACGACAAAGAGGTGCACACATCCATTGTCTTACATTCCATTCTGATACATGTAATTCAATGACCTATCAATTCGATCTAGAAATGAATCAATAAGACCTTCTGATTGTAAGACTAAGTTTTTATATTTTGGGAGTGCAGAAAACAACCACCCTTTTGTATACCCTTTCAAATGTATACCTTTTTAAATCTAATTTGAAAATGAAAATAGGATTGATTCAATTTGATTTTTAAAAATCCAAAATTTATAACGAAATAAAAAATTATTTTCTATACCAAACTAAAACGAGTGACATTATTATTACTGATCAATAAATATATCTATCAACAAAAATATCTTAAAAAAAATAGGGGTTTTCATTTTATGGTAAAAAATTCATTCATCTCAGTTATTTCACAAGAAGAAAACAGGGGATCTGTTGAATTTCAAATATTTAGTTTCACCAATAGGATACGAAGACTTACTTCACATTTACAATTACACAAAAAAGACTATTTATCTCAGAGAGGTCTACGTAAAATTTTGGGAAAACGCCAACGACTGCTATCTTATTTGTCAAAGAAAAATAAAATGGGTTATAAAGAATTAATAAATCGGTTGGATATTCGAGAATTAAAAACTCGTTAATTTGAGGAGGCATTTTGAATTATTTGATTTATTAGATCTTGAATTTTAATGAACTTTTTTCATTTTCAGAAATTCATGAAAGAATGAATTAAGGAAAAACCTATGAATATACCAGCTACAAGAAAAGACCTCATGGTAGTCAATATGGGTCCCCAACACCCATCAATGCATGGTGTTCTTCGACTTATCATTACTCTAGATGGTGAAGATGTTATTGACTGTGAACCAATCTTGGGTTATTTACACCGAGGGATGGAAAAAATTGCGGAAAACCGAACAATTATACAATATTTGCCTTATGTAACACGTTGGGATTATTTAGCTACTATGTTCACAGAAGCAATAACGGTAAATGGACCGGAACAATTGGGAAATATTCAAGTACCTAAAAGAGCCAGCTATATCAGAATAATTATGTTGGAGTTGAGTCGTATAGCCTCTCATCTGTTATGGCTCGGTCCTTTTATGGCGGATATTGGTGCACAGACTCCTTTTTTCTATATTTTCAGAGAAAGAGAATTAGTATATGATCTATTCGAAGCTGCCACCGGTATGAGAATGATGCATAATTATTTTCGGATCGGGGGAGTAGCGGCTGATCTACCTCATGGCTGGATAGATAAATGTTTGGATTTCTGCAATTATTTTTTAACAAGGGTTGCTGAATATCAACAACTTATTACACGCAATCCCATTTTTTTAGAACGAGTCGAGGGGGTAGGCATTATTGATCGAGAGGAAGTAATAAATTGGGGTTTATCGGGACCAATGCTGCGAGCGTCCGGAATACAATGGGATCTTCGTAAAGTTGATCAGTATGAGTGTTACGACGAATTTGATTGGGAAGTACAGTGGCAAAAAGAAGGAGATTCATTGGCTCGTTATCTAGTCCGAATTGGTGAAATGATAGAATCCATAAAAATTATTCAACAGGCTCTCGAGGGAATTCCGGGGGGACCGTATGAGAATTTAGAAATCCGATACTTTGATAGAGAAGGGAATCCAGAATGGAATGATTTTGAATATCGTTTTATTAGTAAAAAACCTTCTCCTACATTTGAATTGCCGAAACAAGAACTTTATGTGAGAGTCGAAGCCCCAAAAGGAGAATTGGGGATTTTTATGATAGGGGATCGAAGTGGTTTTCCTTGGAGATGGAAAATTCGACCGCCGGGTTTTATAAATTTGCAAATTCTTCCTCAGTTAGTTAAAAGAATGAAATTGGCTGATATTATGACAATACTAGGTAGTATAGATATCATTATGGGAGAAGTTGATCGTTGAAATGATAATTGATACACCAGAAGTACAAGATATCGATTCTTTTTATAGATTGGAATTTTTAAAAGAGGTCTATGGAATTATATGGTTATTTATTCCTATTTTGACTCTTGTATTGGGAATCACAATAGGCGTACTGGTAATTGTATGGTTAGAAAGAGAAATATCTGCGGGAATACAACAACGTATTGGACCTGAATACGCCGGCCCGTTGGGAGTTCTTCAAGCTCTAGCAGATGGGACAAAACTTCTTTTCAAAGAAAATCTTTTTCCATCTAGAGGAGATACTCGTTTATTCAGTATCGGTCCATCCATAGCAGTTATATCCATTTTAGTAAGCTATTTAGTAGTTCCGTTTGGTTATCGCCTTGTTTTAGCGGATCTCAATATTGGTGTTTTTTTATGGATTGCCATTTCAAGTATTGCTCCCATTGGACTTCTTATGTCAGGATACGGGTCAAATAATAAATATTCCTTTTTAGGTGGTCTACGAGCTGCTGCTCAATCGATTAGTTATGAAATACCATTAACTTTATGTGTGTTATCCATATCTCTACGTGCGATTCGTTGATATATAGACATAAACTTTTCTTTATTCTTTCTGTCTAGGAATGAATTGAGTAGAGTAGATATCTTCCTTTTTTTTTATTAATTATTCGGATTTCGGATTGAAGAATTAAATCAAATAGTTATATGAGTGAAAGAAAACAGCTTATATATAATATATAAATTAAGTATAAATAAGATAATTTAGAATATATAAATTCGCAGTAAAAATATTGAGTCTCATTTTCCATGTATAAGAATTAAAGAGTTAAGCGGAAATAAACATAAGAAACCGTTTACCCCAAGATTGGTTGATTAGTCATCCTGACTTGAAGCGGACTCAAAAGATCCACTGTATTGAGTTTTAACTATTATTTGTATGTATTACCATACACGTATTATCATAACGGGGGGTTGAACAAAAAAGAGTGGATGGTTAGAAACACCAAGATATGAAACGGATTTGTAATGGAACTGGATATTATGTAAATTATCCAAAAGAACATTTTGACATAATATACAAACAAAGAATACTAATTGGGGCTTAAAGTTGGTAGAAATTATTAGGCAGTACTTCCCAAAGCACGATTCCAATCCAGAGTATGCTCCTATCCACCGATTAAATACATAACTATTGGGAACGAAAAAAACCTTTACTTTATTTTGTAAGCCCTGTTTTTCTCAGAAATAGAAAGAAGAATAGGAACGAAAAAAAAAAAGAGAAAGAAACCCAATTCCAATAAAAAAATCCTTTTTATCTTTTTCCATATACATATACATATATATAGAATTTGTATCATAATTCATGAATTAATATGGAATTTTTTTTTAGTGAAAAAGACGGTTTATTGATATTTTTACAAATTGATATTTCTACAAGAAGTATTTTATTGAAGAATTAAGTTATTACTCAACAAAGAATAATTTTTATTATTTAAAGAGGGGTTGAGATCAATTCAGAAGTACTTTATTTATTTATATTTATTTTATTATTAAAATAATATAAACAAATAAATAATAATTATAACAGACAGAATTCAATATGGTCTAATTTTTGACCGTCCAATAAAGTTTTACCTTATTCATCCTACAAACATATCAAGATAAAATAAAAATAAAACTTACCCGGTCCTTAGATTTATTTAAGGCCTTCAAGGAGCCGTATGAGGTGAAAACCTCATGTACGGTTCTGTAATAGCGATGGTAACAGTGATGGTATCACCGACTATGATTATCTAACAGTTCAAGTACAATTGATATAGTTGAGGCGCAATCAAAATATGGTTTGGGGGGGTGGAATTTGTGGCGTCAGCCTATAGGGTTTATCATTTTTCTCATCTCTTCCCTAGCAGAATGTGAGAGATTACCTTTTGATTTACCAGAAGCAGAAGAAGAATTAGTAGCAGGTTATCAAACCGAATACTCGGGTATCAAATTCGGTTTATTTTATGTTGCTTCCTATCTAAACCTATTAGTTTCTTCATTATTTGTAACAGTTCTTTACTTGGGAGGTTGGAATATCTCTATTCCGGACATGTATGTTTCTGAGTTTTTTGAAATAAATAAAATGGGCGGGGTCTTTGGAGCGACAATTGGTATCTTTATTACATTAGCTAAAACTTATTTGTTCTTGTTCATTCCTATCACAACAAGATGGACTTTGCCGAGGCTAAGAATGGACCAACTATTAAATCTTGGATGGAAATTTCTTTTACCTATCTCGCTCGGTAATCTATTATTAACAACTTCTTCCCAACTCTTTTCGCTGTAACGGAATATTCTATATTCACAACTTGTATCAACCAAGAGAAATAAACAAACATAAAATTATTCATATATATATATTCACGATATGTTTTCTATGGTAACTGGGTTCATGAATTATGGGCAACAAACAATACGGGCTGCAAGATACATTGGTCAAAGTTTCATGATTACTTTATCCCACGCAAATCGTTTACCCGTAACTATTCAATATCCTTATGAAAAATTAATCACCGCGGAGCGTTTCCGGGGTCGAATTCATTTTGAATTTGATAAATGTATTGCTTGCGAAGTATGTGTTCGTGTATGTCCTATAGATCTACCCGTTGTTGATTGGAAATTGGAAACGGATATTCGCAAGAAACGATTACTTAATTATAGTATTGATTTCGGAATCTGTATATTTTGTGGAAATTGTGTTGAGTATTGTCCAACAAATTGTTTATCAATGACTGAAGAATATGAACTTTCTACTTATGATCGTCACGAATTAAATTATAATCAAATTGCTTTGGGTCGTTTACCAATGTCAGTAAGTGACGATTATACAATTAGAACAATTTTTAATTCGCCTCAAATAAAAAAAAGTAAATCTCTTGATTAAAGAAAAATTTCCAATTACTTTAACAATACTAAGGTTCGGTTTTGATCTAATTTAAATAAATTTTTGGTTCTTTCGTTTTGTTTGGTCAATAACTACAAATTCCAAGTGTTGATTGGTTGGTAAGAACCAAGTCTTAGTTTGGATTTTAAATCTATTAATTAATATATCTATATATTATATATTTCGAAATATAAAGTTTTCGGATTAGAACTACTCCTTCAGATAAAGAATAAAATTAGCCCAATAATTGTACCTACATTTAGTCACATCCCTTAGGATTTAATTAGGAGTTTCTCAAAAATTAGAGAAAAAAATTCTGGTCAGGTCTCAATAAGGTCATGAAAAACATTTCGATTTATTTATCTCTTATTTTACATATAATGGATTTGCCTGGACCAATACATGATTTTCTTTTAGTCTTTCTCGGATCGGGTCTTATACTAGGAGGTATAGGCGTGGTATTATTTACCAACCCCATTTATTCCGCCTTTTCATTGGGACTGGTTCTTGTTTGTATATCTTTATTCTATATTCTATTAAACTCCTATTTTGTAGCTGCTGCACAACTTCTTATTTACGTAGGAGCTATAAATGTTTTAATTGTATTTGCTGTGATGTTCATGAATGATTCAGAATATTACAAAGATTTTAATCTTTGGACTGTTGGGGACAGGTTTACTTTGCCTGTTTGTATAAGTATTTTTGTTTTACTAATGGTTACTATTACAGATACGTCATGGTACGGGATTATTTGGACTACAAGATCAAACCAGATTATAGAGCAAGATTTGATAAGTAATAGTCAACAAATTGGAATTCATTTATCAACAGATTTTTTTCTTCCATTTGAATTCATTTCGATAATTCTTTTAGTCGCTTTGATAGGTGCAATTGCCGTAGCGCGCCAGTAATAAATCTATAGAATTAGCAACAGTAAATCCAAATTCAATTCTGTTCTGTGTTATTACATTTTTTTATCTTCAATTTTAAAATAGGTATTGTTTATGTCTAAAACTTAAAATAGAAATTCTTTTATTTAATCTATTATCAATACAATATATTCCGTTGTTCCGGACTTTATATTCTAGTCAATTGAATCTGTTGAATTGTTGTTCAGTTCATATTGAAATGAATCAAAATTGATAAGGAGTTAGCCAATGATGCTCGAGCATGTACTTGTTTTGAGTGCCTACTTATTTTCTATCGGTATCTATGGATTGATCACGAGCCGAAATATGGTTAGAGCCCTTATGTGTCTTGAACTTATACTGAATGCGGTTAATATAAATTTCGTAACATTTTCTGATTTTTTTGATAGTCGGCAATTAAAAGGAAATGTTTTCTCAATTTTTGTTATAGCTATTGCCGCCGCTGAAGCAGCTATTGGACCGGCTATTGTTTCGTCAATTTATCGTAACAGAAAATCAACTCGTATCAATCAATCGAATTTGTTGAATAAGTAGTATTGTATTAATCATTGAAATTTTAATATTCATAAATTCGAATTAAATGACCATACATTAAATTTTCGAAAATGTAATAAATCAAAGTATCTTGGCTCTATCGCATGAGTCGATCCAGAAGTAGATTGTTTTAAAATTTCTGGTAAATTATTGATTCATCTGGATGTCTAAATATATGAGTCATTTACAAGTTTACTAGATCGAAAATTTCTGACGTTCAAAAATTTATAGATTCAATGTCACATTCAGTAAAGATTTATGATACGTGTATAGGGTGTACTCAATGTGTGCGAGCCTGCCCAACCGATGTATTAGAAATGATACCTTGGGACGGATGTAAAGCTAAGCAAATCGCTTCCGCTCCAAGAACGGAGGACTGTGTTGGTTGTAAGAGATGCGAATCCGCCTGCCCAACGGATTTCTTGAGTGTTCGCGTTTATTTATGGCATGAAACAACTCGAAGTATGGGTCTAGCTTATTAATACGTTCCAGAAAACCCTACTCGAATACATTTGATTTTTTTACTCTTACCGACAAAAACCCGCGCTCAAAATATATTTATTTCGAGCACGGGTTTTTCTGGTCCAAGTTTATTTTGTTTTTACCATGAATAATTTTCCTTGGTTAACGCTAATTGTAGTTTTGCCAATATTCGCGGGTTCCTTAATTTTCTTTCTTCCTCATAAAGGAAATAAGGTAATAAGGTGGTATACTATTTGTATATGTATACTGGAACTCCTTCTAACAACCTATGCATTCGGTTATCGTTTCCAATTGGATGATCCGTTAATGCAACTAACGGAGAATTATAAATGGATCCATTTTTTTGATTTTTACTGGAGGTTGGGAATAGATGGAATTTCTATAGGACCTATTTTACTGACAGGATTTATCACAACTTTAGCAACTTTAGCGGCTTGGCCCGTTACTCGAGATTCCCGACTATTTCATTTCCTAATGTTAGCAATGTATAGCGGTCAAATAGGACCATTCGCTTCTCAAGACCTTTTACTTTTTTTCATCATGTGGGAGTTAGAATTAATTCCCGTTTATCTACTTCTATCCATGTGGGGGGGAAAGAAACGTTTGTATTCAGCTACAAAATTTATTTTGTACACTGCCGGAGGTTCCGTTTTTTTATTAATGGGAGTTCTAGGTCTTGGTTTATATGGTTCCAACGAACCGACATTAAATTTTGAAACATCAGCTAATCAATCGTATCCTGTAGCACTAGAAATAATATTCTATATTGGATTTCTTATTGCTTTTGCTGTCAAATCACCGATCATACCCTTACACACATGGTTACCAGACACCCACGGAGAGGCACATTATAGTACTTGTATGCTTTTAGCCGGAATTTTATTAAAAATGGGAGCGTATGGATTGGTTCGGATCAATATGGAATTATTACCCCATGCCCATTCTATATTTTCTCCCTGGTTGATGATAGTAGGCACAATTCAAATAATCTATGCAGCTTCAACATCTCCCGGTCAGCGTAATTTAAAAAAAAGAATAGCCTATTCCTCTGTATCTCATATGGGTTTCATAATTATAGGAATTGGTTCTATAAGCGATACAGGGCTCAATGGGGCTATTTTACAAATAATTTCTCACGGATTTATTGGCGCTGCGCTTTTTTTCTTGGCCGGAACGAGTTATGATAGAATACGACTTTTTTATCTCGACGAAATGGGCGGAATGGCTATCGCAATTCCAAAAATATTCACGACTTTCAGTATCTTATCAATGGCTTCGCTTGCATTACCGGGCATGAGCGGTTTTGTTGCCGAATTGATAGTTTTTTTTGGAATACTTACTAGCCAAAAATTTTTTTTAATGACAAAAGTATTAATTACTTTTGTAATGGCAATTGGAATGATATTAACTCCTATTTATTCATTATCTATGCTACGCCAAATGTTCTATGGATACAAGCTTTTTAATGCCCCAAACTCTTATTTTTTTGATTCTGGACCGCGAGAGTTATTTGTTTCGATTTCTATCCTTTTACCTGTAATAGGTATTGGTATTTATCCCGATTTCGTTTTCGCATTATCAGTTGACAAGGTCGAAGCTATTATATCAAATTTTTTTTATAGATAGTTTTTGTGAATAAACGAAAATAAAAAATACGATGGTTTTTAAAATTGTTCATTGTACAATAAAAAAAGTTTTTTTATGCTCTTAAGTTAAATAAAAAATTGGAATTCTATTATAAATATAAACATATAACCAGAGATTTTTGACATTTTGAGAACCATTTGAATCAAGTAATGGAAATGGAAGGATTCAAATGGTTCTTGATGGTTTTCATATATATACGTATGCTGTCCTATGCTTCTAGTTGTCAAGTACTTTATTCAATTCAATTAGATAGTAATGTAAATGAACCGTAACTATGCAACCCTATTCCTAATAGATTAACTCCAAAATAGCATATCCAAATTATAAAAAAGCCCATTGAGGCCACAATTGCAGAATTTATACTTTCAAAATTTTTATTTGTTCGAATATGTAAATAAATTGCAAATACGGTCCAAGTAATAAATGCCCAAGTCTCTTTTGGATCCCAATTCCAATAGGATCCCCATGCTTCATTAGCCCATACTGCTCCCGAAAGAATACCTATGGTTAAAAGGATAAACCCCAAACTAATAATACGATAACTCCATCGATCCAATTGTTGAATTAATTGATATCTGTAATAATTCTGAGAAGAAATCAAAGAAGTGTTTTGTAAGACATTGTTTCTTTCATTCACGTATTGAATCTCACCAAAGGAAAATAACTCAGTTAATAAATTATTGCTTTTACTAAAAATCCTTATGAATTTTCGAAATGTAATGACTAGAAGAGCTAGTGATAATAATGATCCACACAAAAGAGCTGCATAGCCCAATACCATCATACTTACGTGCATCATTAACCAATGGGATTGGAGAGCAGGTACTAATATTGCGGATTGATGCATTTCAGTTAAAAGACCCGAAGTAGCGAAACCCTGGGTAAAAATAGCGCTTGGCGCGGTTATTGCGCTTAAATGGTTTTTTTGTTTTTTAAAATAAGGAATCATATGAATAATGGAAAAACCCCACGAAAGAAAAATTAATGATTCATATAAATCGCTTAATGGTAAATGCCCCAAAAAAATCCAACGAGTAATTAACAATCCTGTTATGCAGAAAAAAGTAGCTATCATCCCCTTTTCTGATGAATCATATAGTCCTACGATTTCATCGACTAATAAAGTTATCAAATGAATTGTAATTACAATTGAAATGATTGAAAAGGATATATGAGTTAATATACGCTCTAAAGTTGAAAATATCATAAAAATTTTTAAAAACGGGGGGCCTCAATTATAGTAATTGAAATCGGGAATTGAATTCATTATAGGGCTTACTCTTTTAGAAAAAGCCATGCCGCCACTCGGACTCGAACCGAGATGCTCTAGCACTGCTTCCTAAGAGCAGCGTGTCTACCGATTTCACCATAGCGGCTTATTCGAAATCATAATAACCTATTTTTATTTAATCGTCGAGATTGAGGTGGTTAATTCAATATTTTTTTAGGAAACATTAAAATTGATGACTAAAAGTTTGTTTCAAATCGTTTTTTTTATTATTTATTTATTATTTTCTTTTCATTGTTTATTTTAGGGTATACGTTTTTTTAATTTAACTAACAACGGAACGGGATTTTTCGTTTCGTAGTTTATTACTTTACGGTCTCCTGAAAATAAAGAAGAACGTTTGTAACTAGATAATTTTGACTTCAATCCATGGATTGAACTAAAAAAAAATGAATTATCGAGTCAAGTCGATGGGGAGGGTGAGAATCCCCATCTTGAAAATGATAAAGCATACCAAAACCAAAGGTGAAACCTTGTGCTTGCATTTATTCTTTTTTCAAACAAAAGAATACCATTCATTTTGTAAATTCAGTAGACAACCGAATTCTTATTTCGACTAAAAAAAAGATTTACCTCTTCTAATGTTTTAACCTGATCAATAACAATATTAAATGGAAATCTTTTTTTTTAATGAAAATGAAATAGTAATTTAGATTATTTTACTATTATTATAATATTTTTATATATTATTATAATATTTTTATAACTTCTAAATTATAGAAAAAAACTTATAAATAAAAAAATTCTAACAAAAATGAGACTCTTTTTCGAATTTCGAATTAGACCGATCCGTATTATTTAATCTATTGGTTTTTTATTTATTTGTCACATAAAAAAAACTTTTTGAGCTACCGGTAGAAAGAGATTTAGCTAATGAAAAAGCTTTCAATGCTGCCCAATACCCCTTCCTTTTCCAACTATTTTTACGAATACGTTTTTTTGAACTAGAGGTACGCTTTTTTGGAACTGCCATTAAAAAATGATAATAGGTTCGGCGATTGGATGTGAAAGACATCTATTGTTCAAAATCAATTGTTCTTTACTATAATCTCTATCTAGTTATTCTCTAAATTACACTCCCAAAGTCTATGGAAAAATATTATAAAATATTACTAAGAACAATAAGATCTACTATAAGCCAAATAAGCCAAATAGAATAGATTGAAGTTGAAAAAAAAAAAAAAATACAAACAAAGGGGTTGCGTGTTTGCTTTCTTTTTTTGTCATGTTACATTCTTACATGTAATAAAATACATCGAAAGGTTTGAAAACTCAATACCTCTCCTACCAAAACTTTAATAACTTTTCTTTTCTTTTTCTATTATATTAATTAAATTGGTCAAGTTCGAAGAAAAAGTACACTTAATTTTCAAACTCGAATGAGCCTAGTAGTTAATAGATTAAAATATAAAAAATACTTTCTAAAAGTCGTTTTATTGGCCCCTCCGTTTTTATTTTACATAAAAAAGTGTGGGATAGCATTTCCTACAATACAAATAGCTTTTATTGTAATTGTAATGGAAGACAATTAATTAGTTCTAAAATGAATTCGTTAATGATTGGGAATAAAATAAACCCAAACAAACTGCAATAAAGAGTTTTTGGTTTATTTTATGGAAAATCGGTTTTATGGGTCAAGTTATGGTTCCTATAATTCGTATAAAATACTATTTTTGCTGCCATTATTTATCCTTGCTCTATAGATATAAAAAAACTATTTTAATACGTAATAATTAGAATAATTAGACCGAAAATGCAATTTTTTGTTTTTATCTTCATAAAATTTTACTTAAAAATATAAATTTCATATTAACAATTCAATTCAATATTAATAATAAACTAAAGAACTAAAGTACTTATTTCTTTTTCACTCGTAACTTGTTCATATCATTTGACTAACCCTAACTCTTCATCTTCGTTTGAAATAGTTGAAGTCGTTTGGAAAGATTCCGAAGAATTAAGGCTGAAAAATTATATATTAAGTTTTCTTTTCTTAATTTTTATTATTATTTTATTAATCGATCGCTTTCAAAAGAAAAGAAATAAGAACCAGTGAGTCAGAAACAATTAATTAAGATAATTTTTTTTTTATTTATTTTTTTATGGAATATACATATCAATATTCATGGATCATACCGTTCATTCCACTTCCAGTTCCTATGTTAATAGGAGCAGGACTTATACTTTTTCCAACGGCAACTAAAAATCTTCGCCGTATGTGGGCTTTTCCGAGTGTTTTATTATTAAGTATAGTTATGCTTTTTTCAGCCCATTTCTTTATTCAGCAACTAAATACCAATTCTGTCTATCAATCTGTATGGTCTTGGACTATCAATAATGATTTTTCTTTAGAGTTTGGCTACTTGGTTGATCCACTTACTTCTATTATGTTAATATTAATCACAAGTGTTGGCATTATGGTTCTTATTTATAGTGATAATTATATGTCTCATGATGGGGGATATGTGAGATTTTTTGCTTATATGAGTTTTTTCAATACTTCAATGTTGGGATTAGTTACTAGTTCGAATTTAATACAAATTTATATTTTTTGGGAATTAGTTGGAATGTGTTCTTATCTATTAATAGGTTTTTGGTTCACCCGACCCAGTGCGGCTAATGCTTGTCAAAAAGCGTTTGTAACTAATCGTGTTGGGGATTTGGGGTTATTATTAGGAATTTTAGGTTTTTATTGGATAACAGGCAGTTTTGAATTTCGGGATTTGTTTGAAATATTCAAACACTTGGTTTATAATAATGAAGTTAATCCTTTATTTGTTACTTTATGTGCCTTCTTATTATTTTCCGGCGCAGTTGCTAAATCTGCCCAATTTCCCCTTCATGTCTGGTTACCCGATGCCATGGAAGGGCCTACCCCTATTTCGGCTCTTATCCATGCTGCTACCATGGTAGCAGCAGGAATTTTTCTTGTAGCTCGTCTTCTTCCTCTTTTCATAGTTATACCTTACATACTAAATCTAATATCTGTAATAGGTATAATAACATTATTTTTAG